GGAACGTTTCCGGGGCCGAATCCACTTTGAATTTGATAAATGCATTGCTTGTGAAGTATGTGTTCGTGTATGTCCTATAGATCTACCCGTTGTTGATTGGAAATTGGAAACCGATATTCGAAAGAAACAGTTGCTTAATTACAGTATTGATTTTGGAGTCTGTATATTTTGTGGTAATTGCGTTGAGTATTGTCCAACAAATTGTTTATCAATGACTGAAGAATATGAACTTTCTACTTATGATCGTCACGAATTGAATTACAATCAAATTTCATTGGGTCGGTTACCAACATCAGTAATTGATGATTACACAATTCGAACAATTTCGAATTCACCTCAAATAAAAAATGGATAGAACCCTTTGATTAAACAAATAAAATTAAAATTCATATTAATTAATATTAATAAATATTAATTAAGGCTCAATTTGGATCTAAAAGGATACGATTTTTTTAATATGAATAAAAACCTTTTATTAGTTGGTCCTTTTATTTGGATTGAAAATTTATTTCTACATTAGAGTAATGATTTCAAAATATATATAATATAGTTTCAAACCATTTTTCGGATATTGAATTAGAATACTCCAATAACACTATCTATATCAACCCAGACCCATTTAAATTTCATTTAGTTAAGGAGTACCATAAAAAATAGAATCACTTCTTTTTTTTTCTGCTCAGATCAATAAACTCATGAAATATCTCAATTTATATATTTTTTAAATGAATTTACCTGGACCAATACACGATTTTCTTTTAGTCTTTCTGGGGTCGGGTCTAATCTTAGGAGGTCTAGGAGTGGTATTACTTCCCAATCCAATTTATTCTGCCTTTTCGTTGGGATTCGTTCTTGTTTGTATATCTTTATTCTATATTCTATTGAACTCCTACTTTGTAGCTGCTGCGCAGCTGCTTATTTACGTAGGAGCTATAAATGTTTTAATCATTTTTGCTGTGATGTTCATGAATGGCTCAGAATATTACAATGATTTTCATCTTTGGACTATTGGGGATGGAGTTACTTCGGTGGTTTGTACAGGTCTTTTTATTTCACTAATTACTACTATTCCAGATATGTCATGGTACGGGATTATTTGGACTACAAAATCAAACCAGATTCTAGAGCAAGATTTGATAACTAATAGTCAACAAATTGGAGTTCATTTATCAACAGATTTTTTTCTTCCATTTGAACTCGTTTCAATAATTCTTTTAGTTGCTTTAATAGGTGCAATTGCTGTAGCTCGTCAATAATAAAAAAGAAATTCAAGTATGGAATTTTTGTTATATGTGATTCAATCGAATCGATTGCATTGAGGATTGCATTGTTGTTTAGATTGAAATTAATAAGATTGATAAGGAGTTGGTTAATGATGCTCGAACATGTACTTGTTTTGAGTGCCTATTTATTTTCTATCGGTATCTATGGATTGATCACAAGTCGAAATATGGTTAGAGCTCTTATGTGTCTTGAACTTATATTGAATGCAGTTAATATCAATTTTGTAACATTTTCTGATTTTTTTGATAATCGTCAATTAAAAGGAGACATTTTTTCAATTTTTGTTATAGCTATTGCAGCCGCTGAAGCGGCTATTGGACTGGCTATTGTTTCATCAATTTATCGTAACCGAAAATCAACTCGTATTAACCAATCGAATTTGTTGAATAACTAGTATTAATCATATAAATTCTAATATTCATAAAGGAATTCGAATTAGTATGTTTGCTATATTAAATTAAAGTATGACCTTGTTTTCAAAAACCTAAGAAATCAAAGTATTTTGGACCTTTCTCATAAACCAATCCAGAAGTAGATTTATTCGAAAAATTCTGATAACTTGTTGATTCATCTGGTATCTAAATATAGGATTTGTTAATTAAGTTTACTAGGTCGAAAATTTATGACTTTCAAAAATGTATAGATTCAATGTCACATTCAGTAAAGATTTATGATACGTGTATAGGATGTACTCAATGTGTCCGAGCTTGCCCGACCGATGTATTAGAAATGATACCTTGGGACGGATGTAAAGCTAAACAAATTGCTTCTGCTCCAAGAACCGAAGACTGCGTTGGTTGTAAAAGATGTGAATCCGCCTGTCCAACGGATTTCTTGAGTGTTCGAGTTTATTTATGGCATGAAACAACCCGCAGTATGGGTCTAGCTTATTGATACGTTCGAAAAAATTTTACTTGAATCCATTTGATTTTTTTTACCGACAAAACCCGTGCTCAAAATATTTTGAGCACGGGTTTTTTTCTGGTCCAAGTCTATCTTGTCTTTACTACGAATTATTTTCCTTGGTTAACAATAATTGTAATTTTGCCAATATTTGCAGGTTCCTTAATTTTTTTTCTTCCCCATAGAGGAAATAGGGTCATCCGTTGGTATACTATATTTATATGCATTTTCGAACTCCTTCTAACGGCCTATACATTCTGTTATCATTTCCAAACAGATGATCCATTAATCCAACTGATGGAGGATTATAAAT